GTACCAGTCTCTACTGGGGGTTATTACTCATTTTTGTACTTGCTGTTTTATTTTCCAATTATTTCTTCAATTAGAAAAACGAAAGAAAAAAAATTAAATAATAATTCTAGGCATTCTCTTAGCCCATTCGGAAAGATCGCATCTCATAAAATTATCCATGACTGTTTATGTCTTTAGCATGACCACCTGATGAAATTGGAGGGAAGTGGAGTACATGGCCGATACTACTGGAAGGATTCCTCTTTGGATAATAGGTACTGTAACTGGTATTCTTGTGATCGGTTTAATAGGTATTTTTTTTTATGGTTCATATTCCGGATTAGGTTCATCCCTATAGTAATTGAATGAATTGAGTTGTAGACATGAAAGCGTAGGAACTCAACGGGACTCCCTTCTTTAGTTGTTTGATTCGAGGGGAAAGGACCCGTTGGGTCCTTAAGAATCAGAGTCTTTTTGGGGTCTAAATTACAAAGTCGATTTATTTTTCTGCTGTTTCAAAAAATTCCATTCTATTTTTTCTGATGATGCTGTTGGAAAATGAACTTCATTGATTGATTCAGAACACCTCTTCTTAATCTGGATAGTATCTATGGGTCCTTTCCAAGTTAGGGAATCACTCAATTTACTTGATTCTATTTATTTTCTATTTTTATAGATTAGATATCGTCCAAATACTTTCTATACTTTGTACCGTACCCTATTTTTTTTTACTCTATTTATTTTATTTTAGTAGCTCAGAAAAATGGAAATTTTTGATTTTTAGAAGTTGATTGAATAAGTCCTATTTAATTAATACAAGAAAATTCCTTCTTTTTTTTTGTTTGTCCACTACTTTCTTTTTATTAGACGTAATAAATTGAAAAAAAAAAGTTCTGCTACATCTCGAAAACCGAAACCAAGACTAGGAATTTTTGCCGAAGAGGATCAAAAATCATTACTCTTTCGACACAAGAAAAGGAATTTTCTACATTCCTTTCTTGTGTCGAAGACTAGGAAAACGAATAATGCCTCCTGAAATTAGTCGATAAATCCGCGAGTCTAGAAATTCATTTCGGCCAATTGAACCTTCTCGAACTGTTTCTTTTTAAGAACCAAAAAGATTTGTGCCAAAATAACAGATCCCAAGAAGAACAAAAGACCTTGGACACGTAATGGATCTTGAAGTACTATTTCGGCATCTCCCTGTCCAAATCCACCCACATTAGGATTACTCGTTAATGGTTGATCAAATTTGATGGATTCACCCTCTGAAACAAGAAGTTCTGGTCCTGGAGGAATAATATCAACCACTTGACGTCCATCCGATGGATCTGTTATGGTTATTTCATATCCCCCTTTTTCTTTTCGTATGATTTTACTTACTATACCCGCTCCCGTAGCATTATAAACTGTATTGTTACTCTTGCTGCCGTCGGGATAAATCTGGCCCCTTCCCCTATTTCCTCCTACGTATATAGGATATTTTAAGAAGTGAACCTCTTTCTTAGTAGCGGGGTCGGGGGAAAGGATAGGAAAGGTGATTTCACTATATTTCTGCCCAGGTACAGGCCCTATCACAAGAATATTTGTTTTATTCGGACGATAGCTCTGAAAAGATAAATTCCCTATCTTTTCTTTCATCTCGGGAGAAATACGATCGGAAGGGGCTAATTCAAACCCCTCCGGTAAAATAAGAACAGCCCCTACATTCAACCCCCCTTTTTTACCATTAGCAAGAACTTGTTTCACTTGCTTATCATACGGGATTCGAACAACTGCTTCAAATACAGTATCAGGAAGTACCGCTTGTGGAACCTCAATATCCACGGGCTTATTCGCTAAATGGCAATTGGCACATACAATACGCCCAGTCGCTTCTCGTGGATTTTCATAACCTTGCTGCGCAAAAATGGGATATGCACTTGAAATGGATGAGCGAGTTATGATATATATCATGAGCGATACGGAAATAAATCGAGTAATCTGTTCCTTTATCCAAGAAAAAGTATTTCTAGTTTGCATGGCCTAATCATTGATCCGAAAATTTCTACAATAAATTGGGTAGGTCACTAGTATAGTTCCCTAGCCACGATTCTGCTATTTACTGAAAGCATTTTACTGGAATACTTTAGGATGAAAATCACCCGGATAGAATGTTTTTAATACTTATGTAGAACTACATAGTAAGAAACATTCTAAGTGGATTAGATTCATATTGGTGAATAATTTATCAATCATTCATTGAATGATAAATAACTACAAGTGACGGAGATACACGATTTAAATAACGGAAAATCCAATATTTAAAAATAGTATCGAGAATAACCGGAAAAGTGGAAACAAGACCCGATATAATTTGATCATTATGAACAAATCCAAAATCTTTGTAGACAGAACCAATCATTAGTTCCCAACCGTGTGGTGAATGAAATCCAATACATAAATCGGTTAATAAAAGAATCAAAAAAGCTTTTACTGTATCACTTAAATTATATATGAATTCCTGAGCCCAAGAGTTAAGAATAACAAGTTCTTCATTACCTAAAATAGAATAACCACTTAGAATAACAAAACAGATTAGATTTGTCGAAAAGTCTAAAATCGTATGGATACGATCCTCATTGTGTATCTTGATTAATTGGATCGTTTCTTTGTGCATTTCTATAGGAAGCTTTTGTAGATATATCTCGGAGTATTCCTTAATCATTTCGTCTAAGACGAGGATTTCCTCTAATTCTAGAAACTTTTGTAGAATACTTTTTTCTTGAATATCATTCAAAAAAATTTCAGATCGACCATTATTTGACCAATTAGTAATCCAAGATTCCATACTTTTAGTCAATGAAAGAGAAATCCACCAGGGCAAAAATAATATCGATGCAAGATACAAAAAGGGAGGGAATGCTTTCTTTTTCTTTTTTGCCATTTTTCACCTGTGAATTTTTAATTCACCCACTTCATTCGTCCACTCTATGTGATCGAATGTTTCTTTCAAACATGAGTTATAGACAAGGTATCAACTCTATGAATCCATTTTTTTTTGCGATTTTGTTTGAATCGAGAAAGAATACCGAAATAGATTAAGACTCTACTTCGAGTTTGACTGAATAAATAATCAAAAATATTGTTTCCAGATATCTCAATTCATTAAATTCAAACAAGTGTCTCCTTTCAATGAATGACTGAAAGAAGTACCTTAAAGAATGAATATTCTTGAGATTTTGAGACGAAAGAATTACTTTTCAATCAAAATCGCAAATATTTGGAAAAAATTCCAACAGTTACCCATAGCCAATAATAGAATAATTGGGCGAAAATAAAAAAAATGAGCGCCAAAACAAGAAAAGAATGGGACCAGTTATCATTTGATAAAAAGGAAATAATTTACAAGATTTATTTGCATCTAAAATATCACTTCCAACAAACATTGGAAAAAAAGAGAAATCTCTTTCTTTCGAAACTTAAGTTATGTTATAGAAAAACAGGATTCTTTCATCTTTCCCTTCTGCTGAGCAAGCATTCCTCAGTTCCTTTTCTTAAAAGACTTCAATTGGTACGCGCAAGAAATAGGCCAATTCTGCGGCTTTTTTTTCCATTTCTCGTGGAGTCAAATTCTCATCAGTACGGGTCAACGGAATAGCCCCCCGGCCTCTGATGTCCATATAAAGGACACGACGAGCATAAATCCCTTCTTTAACTTCTATTCTAACGGATTGAATATCTTTTATACGGAATCGAAGGAATATGCGACGATTTTTTCCAGGAAATCCCCAACGAAAAATACACACCATTCCTTCCTTTCTATCAAAAAGATCATAACCACTACCTACATTCCAGGAAATTGTACACCACAAATAGGAACTAATAAATAGACCCGCGATACCGTAGAAAGACATTACGATACCTTGTGGAAAAAAAATGATTTGCTGAGACGGAACAAAAGATATCAAATTTCTACCAAGATAACTGGAAGTTCCAACTAATAAGAATCCTAGTGAACCTAAAAAAACGATAAGGGCCCAGCAAAAATTACTTAGTTTTCGAGATCCCGTTATAAGTTCTATCCATATATGTTCTGATCGCCAACTCATACTTGATCCGATTGCGTTTTTTTGGAATTGAGAGAATACCCCAAATTATTTTTGACTGTACTTTTTTTGTTTCCGAAGGAACTCTCATCAACTAGCACTAGTTTGATGTGAACTAGCACTAGTTTGATGTGAACCTTTAGGAGTAATTCATCAAATTGGTTAGATCTAAAATAATAACATACCCTTCATATGGTCCCAATATCCATATTGATATACATATAGCTCCACCAACTTTACATTTTAGGCCTCCAGTGATCCTGATCTATTTGAAACTAGCTAGAATTCATTTACCCGTAGATCGTTTTCTGTAAGCATAAGAGCTTTTTCCTGTATGTTCGGCGGAAATCACATGTTATACCATATTTCCCGAAATAAATATCGGTGTTATGCTACAAGTCTAAGTTTCAAAAAAAAAAAGGATAAGAGAAAATTGGATCCCCTCAGATCTAAACAATCTTGTTTTTTTGAACATGAAGAAATAAAGAAGCCATTGCAATTGCCGGAAATACTAGGCCTACTAAAGGCACAAAAATAGAGGGAAAATTGAAAGTTGTCATACAAAGGGTACCTCGATTTACTATATTGTACCTATTTATTTTTTTTTAATATCATATTTTATACTAATACTAATTATAATTAAGAATTGTAATTATTATGAATTTGTAGTTATTAGTTATTACTAATTAATTCAAGTAATTGAATTAATTCTTTTCTTAATAGAGATCGAAGTATCTATATATCTAAGTGAGTATATAGAATAAGTCCAAGCAGTGTAGAACTAAATAAATCGACTTATTCATCTTTTTACATGAAAGATACATATGATAATCCATTTTTTTATTTTTTTCTTCATTTCTTTGTGTTTTATTCTGGTCTTCTAATTTAATAAACAAAGATTTTCTTACAAATTATAGAAAGATTCGTGTAGAA